GATCCCTCTTAGATCTTCTTTCTCCAATCTTGGGTTAGGGAAGAAGGAGATATTCGCGACTAGTGGTGGTTTCATTATGGGGCAGCTCATGATCTTCATATCGATCTATTATCCACCTCCGCATCTATTCTTTCTTAGCTAAACGGGTGGAAGATCCATCCAATTTGGTTATATCATGAACTCGAAAAACGGATCTGAATGTGACTGAAATGCACGATCTTCACAGGTATCACTTTTCACGATACCTAAACCTAAAAGGTGGAATAGCGATTTTGAACCATTTCCTATAAGAGAATGGTTTCCATTACTTTGAGAAATGGATTCTATATCAAACTATAACTATTGCATTAAAGAAGAAAAGAAACTAATAGAAGTCGAAGACGCGGAATGGTAGTGAATAGAGAAAAAGATTCTTCTTATTTTCTTGTTCCTGAAAATATTCTATCTATCTCCTAGACGCTGTAGAGAATTGAGAATTTTCATGTCTTTCAATTCTCGTACTCGTAATTGGAAAGTTACGGAAGGAGATCCATCTTTTTGCAATGAAAACAACATAAAAAACTCTGGACAATTTCGAAATCAGACCAAGCGTCTTAATACATATGCAAAAAAATGCATTATTGATTACAAGATTTAGCTTTTATGAATCGCTATTGCTTTGATACGAATAATGGCAGTCGTTTCAGTATGTTAAGGATACAGATGTATCCACAATTCATTTAGAGTTACTTAATAGCCTATTTCTTATACTATATCTCTCTCCCGTGAAATTCTCGAGCCGAAAGATGGATGCATATGCTGTGTTTCATTTTGCTAAATGATATCAATTAAATGGTGTATCAATTCTATAAATTGGATATAGCAATAAATAAATCAGCAAAATTCTTTTATTTTAGATAGAAGAAACATTTCTTCTATCTAAAATAAAAGAATGTACCCTTCTATCCAAATCCAATTTGCATCGATAAAATAAATCCAAATTATAGATTCCAGCAGTAGATGAATAATTGCAAATTTTTGTGTGTACGAGATTCGAATAACTTCAAAATAACTGACATAATTTTTTATTTTTCCTGATCAGAAAAATACATGAAAAAGAAAAGAGGTAGAAAAATTTTTTGATTTATGGTTAAAGAAGAAAAACAAGAAAACAGGGGTTCTGTTGAATTTCAAGTATTCAGTTTCACCAATAAGATACGGAGACTTGCTTCACATTTGGAATTACACAAAAAAGATTTTTCATCGGAAAGAGGTCTACGAAGACTTTTGGGAAAACGTCAACGTTTGCTGGCTTATTTGGCAAAGAAAAATAGAGTACGTTATAAGAAATTAATAAGTCAGTTGGATATTCGGGAGAAGTAATTTAATCGTTCGAATTTTTTTCTTATTTTATTATTTTTCTTATTTTATTAGTAGTCTTATTTTATTAGTAGTCTTATAGTAGTCTTAGATTTTGCATTTTGATGAGCCTCGTTTTGAGGAATTCATGGAATAATGAATTAAGGAAGAAAAAAGAATATGAGTCTAGCATCTACAAGAAAAGATCTAATGATAGTCAATATGGGCCCTCAACACCCATCAATGCATGGTGTTCTTCGACTAATCGTTACTCTCGATGGTGAAGATGTTGTTGATTGTGAACCCATATTAGGCTATTTACACAGAGGAATGGAAAAAATCGCAGAAAACAGAACTATTATACAATACTTGCCTTATGTAACACGGTGGGATTATTTAGCTACTATGTTTACAGAAGCAATAACGGTAAATGCACCAGAATTCTTAGAGAATATTCAAATACCTCAAAGAGCCAGTTATATTAGGGTAATTATGTTAGAATTGAGCCGTATAGCTTCTCACTTGTTATGGCTTGGGCCTTTTATGGCAGATCTCGGCGCACAGACCCCCTTTTTCTACATTTTTAGAGAGAGAGAATTGATATATGATCTATTTGAAGCTGCTACAGGTATGCGAATGATGCATAATTACTTTCGCATTGGAGGAGTAGCTGCCGATTTACCTTATGGGTGGATCGATAAATGTTTAGATTTCTGTGATTATTTTTTACGAGGAGTTGTTGAATATCAACAACTTATTACACAGAATCCTATTTTTTTAGAACGAGTTGAAGGAGTAGGTTTTATTAGCGGAGAAGAAGCTGTAAATTGGGGCTTATCGGGACCAATGTTACGAGCTTCTGGAATACAATGGGATCTTCGTAAAATTGATCCTTATGAGTCTTACAATCAATTCGATTGGAAAGTCCAATGGCAAAAAGAAGGAGATTCGTTAGCTCGCTATTTAGTACGAATTGGCGAAATGAAGGAATCCATCAAAATTATTCAACAGGCTATAGAGAAAATTCCTGGAGGCCCTTATGAGAATTTAGAAGCCCGACGCTTTAAGAAAGCAAAGAATTCGGAATGGAATGATTTTGAATATAGATTTCTTGGTAAAAAACCTTCCCCAAATTTTGAATTATCAAAGCAAGAGCTTTATGTAAGAGTAGAAGCACCAAAAGGCGAATTAGGAATTTATCTGGTAGGGGATGACAGTCTTTTCCCCTGGAGATGGAAAATTCGTCCACCCGGTTTTATTAATTTACAAATTCTTCCTCAGCTAGTTAAAAAAATGAAATTGGCTGATATCATGACGATATTAGGTAGTATAGATATCATTATGGGGGAAGTTGATCGTTGAAATGATAATAGATAGGGTAGAGGTAGAAACTATCAATTCTTTTTCGAAATCGGAATTATTAAAAGAAGTGTATGGACTGATATGGATTCTACCTATTTTGACCCTCCTACTGGGAATCACAATAGAAGTACTTGTAATTGTGTGGTTAGAAAGAGAAATTTCCGCATCGATACAACAACGTATTGGTCCTGAATATGCTGGCCCTCTAGGACTGCTTCAAGCTATAGCAGATGGAACTAAGCTCATTTTTAAAGAGGATATCCTCCCATCCCGAGGAGAGATTCCTTTATTTAGCATTGGACCCTCTATAGCAGTCATATCTGTTTTATTAAGTTTTTTAGTTATTCCTTTTGGATATCATTTTGTTTTAGCTGATCTTAGTATTGGTGTTTTTTTATGGATTGCCATTTCAAGTATTGCTCCTATTGGTCTTCTTATGGCAGGATATAGCTCAAATAATAAATATTCTTTTTCAGGTGGTCTACGAGCAGCTGCTCAATCTATTAGTTATGAAATACCATTAACTTTTTGTGTGCTAGCAATATCTCTACGTGTGATTCGTTAAAAAAGGAGCTTTTCCTCTAAAATCCATTGAATACTTATCTTCCTTTTCTTATTCTGTATTCAGGTCGGTAAGTGAAACTAGATAGCTATATGAGTGAAACAAAACAGCTTATTAATTTGTAGTAAAAATAAAAATCTCATTTCCTACGTACAAGAAAAAGTTGAAGTAAACATAAGCAGTGTAAACTTTTTACCCCAAGATTGAGATTGTTTGATTAGTCATCATATCTTGAAGCGGGCACGAATAAAGGATTCGCGATATGGAATTTCATTACTAGAACTTATAAGCATATACTAGAACTTAGAACCATATAAAAGAATCCAAAAAAAGTTAGTGAGGGATTAGGAACACTAAAGTACATGAAGGATTAGTAATGAGAGAATCTAAATCATTAGACATTTTTCCTCATAAAAGGAATCATAATAAGGACTTGAAATTGGTGGAAATGATCAAGTAGTATTTTCTTCGGATTCCGATCCAGAGTATATTCCCATTCACTTGTTAAGGAAATAGCTATCAAGAACGAATTAACCCTTTATTTCTTTTTTCTTTTTAAGTACGCCCTTCCCCGGGAAAGAAGAATAGGACAAAAGATATGAAATGCAATACAAAAAAAGATCTTTATTTATTCTTTTTTTTATCTATATTCATACAGAATTGAATTCGTCATGAAGTAATACCCAATTCTTTTCATTTATTAATTCCTATAACGAGTGTTTTATTCCAATATTAAGTTATTACTGAACAAGAAAAAACTGTCATTTTATTATATAAAGGATAAGATCAATTCGGAAGCGCTTTTTTATTATTTTAGCAGACGGAATTGCTTTGGTCTAATTTGGGACTTTCCAATCAATTTTATCTTACCTAATTCTATCTACGCCAGGGGGATAAGATCGAAAAGAAATAATTCCTTTTTCTGATCATAGAGGAGCCGTATGAAGCTAAGGTTTCATGTACGGTTTTGGAATAGCGGCGGGAACTGTGATGTTATCGTCGACTATGATTATCTAACAGTTCAAGTACGGTTGATATAGTTGAAGCACAGTCAAAATATGGTTTTTTTGGATGGAATCTTTGGCGTCAGCCTATAGGTTTTCTAGTTTTTCTAATTTCTTCTTTGGCAGAATGTGAAAGATTACCCTTTGATTTACCAGAAGCAGAGGAAGAATTAGTAGCGGGTTATCAAACCGAATATTCTGGTATTAAATATGGTTTATTTTATCTTGCTTCTTACCTAAATTTATTAGTTTCCTCTTTATTTGTAACTGTTCTCTACTTAGGCGGGTGGAGTTTTTCTATTCCTTATATATCCTTTTTTGGATTTTTCCAAATGAATAAAATTGTGGGAATTTTGGAAATTATAATGGGTATCCTTATTACATTAACTAAAGCTTTTTTATTTCTCTTCATTTCTATCACAATAAGATGGACTTTACCCCGGATGAGAATGGATCAGTTATTAAATCTTGGATGGAAATTTCTTTTACCTATTTCTCTGGGCAATCTCTTATTAACAACTTCTTCCCAACTAGTTTCATTATAAATAAGATAATACAATAACAGTAAGAATATCTTCAACACAAAAGTTCTCTCAAACAAGAGAAAGAAACATACCTTTTTCATAGATATTTAGAATATGTTCCCTATGATAACTGGGTTCATTAGTTATGGTCAACAAACAATACGTGCTGCAAGATACATTGGTCAAGGTTTCATAATTACCTTATCCCACACAAATCGTTTACCTGTAACGATTCACTATCCTTATGAAAAATCAATTACATCAGAGCGTTTCCGCGGGCGAATACACTTTGAATTTGATAAATGTATTGCTTGTGAAGTATGTGTTCGTGTATGCCCAATAGATCTACCCCTTGTAGATTGGAGATTTGAAAAGGATATTAAAAAGAAACAATTACTTAATTATAGTATTGATTTCGGAGTTTGTATATTTTGTGGTAACTGTGTTGAATATTGTCCGACAAACTGTTTATCGATGACTGAAGAATATGAACTTTCTACTTATGATCGTCATGAATTGAATTACAATCAAATTGCTTTGAGTCGGTTACCAGTCTCCATAATGGGAGATTACACAATTCAAACAATTAGGAATTCGCCTCAAAGTAAAATAAACGAAGAAAAATCTTGGAATTCAAGAACGATTACTGATTACTAGGTACTAGGATTTTTTTGTTAGAAAAATCCAATAGTTTTTTATTAATTATTTTTTATTAATTATAAAGAAAAATTAATAATTACTGCTTATTACAAATTATTCTTGATTTAAAATGAGAGTACATTTTCGTGATGTGATTTCCAACTATACAATTTTTATATAAATATCCTAATCCCTTTTTCTTTCCTTGAATCTTTTAGTTTTAGTCAGTTCATGAAAAATTTTATACTATTAATTTCTTCTTATCCATAATGGATTTACCTGGACCAATACATGAGATTCTTGTGCTATTTGGGGGATTTGTTCTTCTACTAGGGGGTCTAGGAGTAGTATTACTTACCAACCCAATTTATTCTGCCTTTTCGCTGGGATTAGTTCTTGTTTGTATATCTTTATTCTATTTTTTATTGAATTCCTACTTTGTAGCTGTCGCACAACTTCTTATTTATGTGGGAGCCATAAATGTTTTGATCATATTTGCTGTAATGTTTGTAAATGGCTCAGAGTGGTCTAAAGATAAGAATTATTGGACTATTGGAGATGGGTTTACTTCACTCGTTTCTATAACTATTCCTTTTTCACTAATGACTACTATCCCAGATACGTCATGGTATGGAATTCTTTGGACTACAAGATCAAACCAAATAGTAGAACAGGGTCTCATAAATAACGTTCAACAAATTGGGATTCATTTAGCAACCGATTTTTATCTTCCGTTTGAACTCATTTCCCTAATTCTTCTAGTTTCTTTAATAGGTGCAATTACTATGGCTAGACAATAATAAATTCTAAGAATTTCAAATCTAAAAAAATAACTAAAGAATAAAATAATTTTGATTTAGTAAAATCCATCTACTGTCAACACAACAAATACTTTGACTTTCTTTTCTCTTTTGTTGCGTAATTGTTCTATTCTAATTAATTGAATCGGTTCAATTCTTGTCCTCATATTGAAATGAATCGAGATTGATAAGGAGTTAGTTAATGATGTTTGAGCATGTACTTTTTTTGAGTGTCTATTTATTTTCGATTGGTATCTATGGATTGATTACAAGCCGAAACATGGTTAGAGCTCTAATATGTCTTGAACTTATACTTAATTCAATTAATCTAAATCTCGTAACATTTTCTGCTCTATTTGACAGTCGCCAATTAAAAGGAGACATTTTTGCAATTTTTGTTATAGCTCTTGCGGCGGCTGAAGCAGCTATTGGACTATCCATTCTTTCTTCCATCCATCGTAACAGGAAATCAACTCGTATTAATCAATCTAATTTTTTGAATAATTAGACATAGAATTCTCTAAACAAAAGCGCATATATAATAATATGGAACATTAAGATTAATAAAATTGAGTCTTCTTTTCTTATTTTTATTTGAGAATACCCATTTTTGAAGTAGGTTATTTCAGAGTATTCTTTTTTACTTATTGAATTTTGAATTTTTGCAATTCATTGATATTGCAATATTCAAATTGTAATAATTTATATTGCAAAGATAATAGCTAATTTATTGGCTAATTCGAATTAGTATGTAGAATTCGTATATTTATGACTGTTGAAGCCTTAAATTCAAGTCTCTTGGCTCTTTTCATGCTTTCTCACAAACAGATTAAGAAATATATTGCATTATTTATTAAAATTTGGATAAACCATTGCTTCGTCTGGTGTCTACAATACATATAACTTATATAGTACTAATTCATTTTCACCAGATCGAAAATTGTTATGTTGAAAAGGAAAATTTCTAGATCCAATGTCACATTCTGTAAAAATTTATGATACATGTATAGGATGCACTCAATGTGTACGGGCTTGTCCAACAGATGTATTAGAAATGATACCTTGGGATGGATGTAAAGCCAAACAAATTGCTTCTGCGCCGAGAACCGAAGATTGTGTGGGTTGTAAGAGATGCGAATCCGCCTGCCCAACAGATTTTTTAAGTGTCCGCGTTTATTTAGGGCCTGAAACAACCCGCAGCATGGCTCTATCTTATTGATACGTTACAAAAAACTCCACTTGAATCATCTGATTCCTCTTTACCGAAGAAGCCTGTGCTCAAAATAATCGAGCATGGGCTTTTCTGGTCAAAACGTATCTTGTCTTTATTACTTTATCATGAGTTATTTTCCTTGGTTAACAATACTTGTTGTTTTGCCGATATTTGCAGGTTCATTCATTTTCTTTTTACCCCATAAAGGAAACAAAATCGTTAGGTGGTATACTATATCTATTTGTTTATTAGAATTCCTTCTAATGACTTATGCATTCTGTTATCATTTCCAATTAGAGGATCCCTTAATGCAATTAAGGGAGGATTCTAAATGGATAGATGTTTTTGATTTCCACTGGAGATTGGGAATCGATGGACTTTCAGTAGGATCCATTTTATTGACAGGATTTATCACTACTTTAGCTACTTTAGCGGCTTGGCCAATTACCCGGAATTCGCGATTATTCTATTTCCTTATGCTAGCAATGTATAGCGGTCAAATAGGATTATTTTCTTCACGAGACCTTTTACTTTTTTTTATCATGTGGGAGTTAGAATTAATTCCTGTTTACTTACTTTTATCCATGTGGGGGGGAAAAAGGCGTCTATATTCAGCTACCAAATTTATTTTGTATACTGCAGGCGGTTCCATTTTTTTCTTAATCGGAGTTCTGGGTATGGGCTTATATGGTTCCAACGAACCAACATTAGACTTGGAACGATTGATTAATCAATCATACCCTGCAACATTGGAAATACTACTTTATTTTGGCTTCCTTATTGCTTATGCTGTTAAATTGCCGATTATACCTCTCCATACGTGGTTACCAGATACCCACGGGGAAGCACATTACAGTACATGTATGCTTTTAGCGGGAATCCTATTAAAGATGGGAGCATATGGATTGATTCGGATCAATATGGAATTGTTACCTCATGCTCATTATCTATTTTCCCCCTGGTTGGTAATAATAGGAGCGGTGCAAATAATCTATGCAGCTTCAACTTCTCTTGGTCAACGAAATTTCAAAAAAAGAATAGCCTACTCCTCCGTATCTCACATGGGTTTCATAATTATAGGAATTGGTTCCATAACCAACATTGGACTAAATGGAGCTATTTTACAAATATTATCCCATGGATTTATCGGTGCTACACTATTTTTCTTGGCAGGAACGGCTTGTGATAGAATGCGTCTTGTTTATCTCGAAGAATTGGGAGGGATATCTATACCAATGCCAAAAATGTTTACTATGTTTAGTAGCTTTTCAATGGCTTCTCTTGCCTTACCTGGAATGAGCGGTTTTGTTGCAGAATTAGTAGTATTTTTTGGACTAATTACTAGTCCAAAATTTATGTTAATGCCAAAAATGCTAATTACTTTTCTAATGGGAATTGGAATGATATTAACTCCTATTTATTTATTATCTATGTTACGCCAGATGTTCTATGGATACAAGTTATTTAATGTTCCAAACGCAAATTTTGTGGATTCTGGAGCACGAGAACTCTTTCTTTTAATCTGTATCTTTTTACCAGTAATAGGAATTGGTATTTATCCAGATTTTGTTCTCTCGCTATCCGTTGAGAAGGTAGAGGCTCTTTTATCCAATTATTATCCTAAATAGGATTTTCTTTTTTTAACTAGTCCACTCTATATTTTAGAATGGAAAAACCAAAAAATTCCGAAAAAGTCAATAAGTTTAATTAGATCTATTTTGAATTTTTAGGAACCCCTTTGAACGTCTTTTCAAAGGGGTTCTCAAATCAAAAAAAATGGGAAAAAATCTTCATTTTATGAATGTTTTATGTAATGTTTTATGTTAAGTAATTATTTAGATGGTAATGTAAATGAACCATAACTATGTAAACCTATTCCTAAAAGATTGATACCAAAATAGCAGACCCAAATTATAAGAAATCCTATCGAAGCTACAAATGCAGAATTCGTACCCTTCCAGTTTGGATTTGTTCTACTATGTAAATAAATTGCAAATATGGTCCAGGTAATAAATGCCCAAGTTTCCTTAGGATCCCAATTCCAATAGGATCCCCACGCCTCATTAGCCCATACTGCTCCACAAAGAATACCTATAGTTAAAAGGGTAAACCCTAGACTAATAACACGATAACTCCAAGAATCCAAACGCTCAGTTAATTGATATTTGTAATAATTTGGAAATGAAGGAAAAGAGTTGTTTTTTAAGGCACTTCTTTTTGCATTGAAATATTCAATCTCACTAAATAAAAATGTTTTAAGTAATTTTTTATTTTTCTTTTTAGAAAAGAAATCGAAATTCTTTCGAAATCTAATGATTAGAAGAGCGGCGGATAATAAGGATCCGCACAAAAGAGTTGCATAGCTTAGTAACATCATACTGACATGCATCATTAACCACTGAGATTGGAGAGCAGGTACCAGTATTGTAGATTGATGCATTTCAGTTAAAAGACCTGACGTAGCAAAGCCTTGCGTTAAAATAGTACTCGGCATAGTTATTGCACTTAAATCATTTTTAGAGTTCTGTATCTTAGGAATAGTATGAAGAATATACAGAGCCCATGAAAGGAAGATCAATGACTCATATAAATTACTTAATGGAAAATGTCCTGAAGAAATCCAACGAGAAACTAAGAATCCTGTTATAGAGAAAAAAGTAGCTATCATTCCTTTTTCTGACGAATCACGTAATCCCCTAAGTTCGCGAACTAATAAGGTTATCGAATGAATCGTAATCACAATTGAAACAGTTGAGAAAGAGATATGAGTTAGTATATGTTCTAAAGTTGCAAATAGCATAAGGAGAAGGTCCCATTACAAAATTGGAAATTTCGAATTGAATCCATTTTCTAATCTATTGTATTCTTTTTCGAGAATGCCGCCACTCGGACTCGAACCGAGATGCTTGAGCACTGCTTCCTAAGAGCAGCGTGTCTACCAATTTCACCATGGCGGCTAACTTGAAATATTAGTTAACTTAAAAGAATAATAGTTATTTTCTCCCGAATCGTCGAGATTGGGAGAATCTATAGAATTTAGGAAAATTATAATTTCATCATTAAATACAAAGAGTTTTGTATTTTGAAAAGTTTCTAGAGTCAAAGCCTTTACGCTCTTATTAATATGATTAACCAGCCCTAAACCGAAATTTAGGATTTGGATAAGATAGGTAGAAATTGGAAATCCTATTGCAAGAATACTCTACTTTTGATTTGAGGATTCCATTATCAAATCAAAAGTAGAAATAAAGAATACGGAGGACACAATAGAACAAAACTTTTGTTCTATATAACAGAATAACAGGGGGATTAGTTCTAAGAATATTGTACCCAGGAATTCGACACATAAAAGTACATTCATTAATTAATCCAAATTATTCATTTATATTAAATAATTGGAATTTCTTTGAGATCGGTCAATTCCGATTATTCTAAAATCAGATTATTTGTTTGTTACCCAGAAAAACCTTTTGGTTTTGGCTGCTCGTTGCCGCTCCAAAATGATCTTGATTTTGCTAAGGAATAAGATTGTACTATGGAAAAATAAGTTTTTTTCTTCCAAATATTTTTACGAATACGCTTTTTTGACATCGAAGTACGTTTTTTTGGAACTGCCATTCAAAAGAGAAATTCATTTTTTCTAGTTGTATGTGAAAGACATCTATTGCCGCAAATCAATCCTTCTTTCTGTTTTTTCTTAGTATTTATACTTAGATACTGAAAGATAATGAAATTTAATTTTTTTTTTTATTTCATTTTGTCTAATGCGGATAAGACAAGAGTTTTTCGCGTATTTTTCATATATATTTTATATTTTATTTTAATAATATACAATATATACAAAGATATATTATATGCAAAGGTTTTTTATTTAAATCAATTTATATATCAAATATACTCCATATATAAATCTAAGGTATGGGGGATAAGGATAAGCCTTCATATAATATGGGGAGAGAAAACAAAGGTAAAATTGAAATAGTTAATTAAGTTGAGAAGATATTCAAGAATAGAATTCCAGTCAAAATAGCAAAAAAAAAAAAGTCTCTTAAACAAGACATTCTTCTAAAACTTAGATAATTCTAGTCATTAGGATTTCCATTTTATATGAAGTAAAGAATATTTGAGAATTTCCCACAAATATAAAATTTATTTAAATTAAAATATAGTATAGTTGAAATTCAATCAATCAGTTACGAAATAAGAAAGCTATTTCATTTTAACAGAAAGAAATACAAAAAAAGAATAGGAATAGAAAGTAAACTGATTCAATCTTTTTTGTATTGTAATAAATATCTTTTTTTTTCTATTTTTTTTCTAATAACTAAATAACGAATATTTTTTGTTATTCTTATTTTGTTTTTTAATTCCTTCAGAAAGAAATAAGAATAGGTTTGGTGAATCGGAAACAATTTTATAGAAAAAAAAGAACTCTAAATTTCAACTCAAAATTGCTATTTCTTTTCTTATGGAACATACATATCAATATGCCTGGGTAATCCCTCTTCTCCCACTTCCAGCTATTATGTCAATGGGGTTGGGGCTTTTTCTTATTCCAACAGCAACAAAAAATCTTCGTCGCATATGGGCTTTTCCTAGTGTTTTACTATTAAGTATAGCTCTGGTATTCTCAGTTCACCTGTCTATTCAACAAATAAAAGGGAGTTCTATCTATCAATATTTATGGTCTTGGACCATCAATAATGATTTTTCCTTAGAATTTGGATACTTGATCGACCCCCTTACTTCTATTATGTTAATACTAATTACTACTGTAGGAATCTTGGTTCTTATTTATAGTGACGACTATATGTCTCACGATGAAGGGTATTTGAGATTTTTCATTTATATAAGTTTTTTTAATACTTCCATGTTGGGATTGGTTACTAGTTCCAATTTGATACAAATTTATTTTTTTTGGGAACTTGTGGGAATGTGTTCCTATTTATTGATAGGCTTTTGGTTTACACGACCAATTGCAGCCAGTGCTTGTCAAAAAGCTTTTGTAACTAATCGTGTAGGGGATTTTGGTTTGTTATTAGGGATTTTAGGTTTTTTTTGGATAACAGGTAGTTTAGAATTTCGGGATTTGTTCAAAATAGCTAATAACTGGATTCCTAATAATGGGATTAATTCATTACTTACTATTTTGTGTGCTTTTTTATTATTTCTTGGTGCAGTTGCAAAATCTGCACAATTCCCTCTTCACGTATGGTTACCTGATGCTATGGAAGGACCCACTCCCATTTCAGCTCTTATACACGCGGCAACTATGGTTGCTGCGGGGATTTTTCTTCTAGCTCGACTTCTTCCTCTTTTCATATCGATACCATTCATAATGAGTTTCATTTCCTTAGTAGGTACAATAACACTTTTATTAGGAGCGACTTTAGCTCTTGCTCAGAGAGATATTAAAAGAAGCTTAGCCTATTCTACAATGTCTCAATTGGGTTATATGATGTTAGCTCTAGGTATAGGTTCTTATCAAGCAGCTTTATTCCATTTGATCACTCATGCTTATTCGAAAGCTTTATTGTTCTTGGGATCCGGATCCATTATTCATTCAATGGAACCTCTTGTTGGATATTCACCAGATAAAAGCCAAAATATGGTTCTTATGGGTGGTTTAAAAAAATATGTTCCTATTACAAGAACAACTTTTTTATTGGGTACACTTTCTCTTTGTGGTATTCCACCTCTTGCTTGCTTTTGGTCCAAAGATGAAATCCTTAGTAATAGTTGGTTGTATTCACCTTTTTTTGGAATAATAGCTTCTTTTACTGCAGGATTAACTGCATTTTATATGTTTCGAATATATTTACTTACTTTTGATGGGTATTTGCGTGTTCATTTTCAAAATTACAGTAGTACTAAAGAAGGTTCATTGCATTCAATATCCTTATGGGGAAAAAGCATACCCAAAGGAGTCAATAGAGATTTGGTTTTATCAACAATGAAGAGTGGAGTTTCTTTTTTTTCCCAAAATATACCAAAAATTCCTGGTAATACAAGAAATAAAATAGGATTTTTTAGTACTTCTTTTGGAACTAAAAATACTTTTGTCTATCCTCGCGAAACTGGAAATACTATGCTATTTCCTCTTCTTATATTACTGCTTTTTACTTTGTTCATTGGATCCCTAGGAATCCATTTTGATAATGGAGTAATGGATAATGGAACATCGGAGTTAACCATATTATCAAAGTGGTTAACCCCTTCAATAAGCTTTTTCCAGGAAAGTTCTAATTCTTCTATAAATTCATATGAATTTCTTACTAATGCAATTTCTTCTGTAAGTTTAGCTATTTTTGGTCTATTCATAGCATATATATGCTATGGGTCCGCTTATTCTTTTTTTCAGAATTTGAATTTTAAAAATTCCCTTGTAAAAGGAAATCCCAAAAAGTTCTTTTTGGATCAAGTAAAAAAAAAGGTATACAGCTGGTCATATAATCGTGGTTATATCGATATTTTCTATACTAGGCTCTTTATCCTGGGTATAAGAAGATTTGCCGAACTAACGCATTTTTTTGATAAAGGTGTTATTGATGGAATTATCAATGGAGTAGGTCTTGCTGGTTTTTGTATAGGAGAAGAAATTAAATATGTGGGGGGAGGGCGAATATCGTCTTATCTATTCTTTTTTTTATGTTATGTCTCCTTGTTCTTATTCTTTTTTCTTCCTTAATTCATTATTCCATGAATTCCTCAAAACGAGGCTCATCAAAATGCAAAATCTAAGACTACTATAAGACTACTAATAAAATAAGACTACTAATAAAATAAGAAAAATAATAAAATAAGAAAAAAATTCGAACGATTAAATTACTTCTCCCGAATATCCAACTGACTTATTAATTTCTTATAACGTACTCTATTTTTCTTTGCCAAATAAGCCAGCAAACGTTGACGTTTTCCCAAAAGTCTTCGTAGACCTCTTTCCGATGAAAAATCTTTTTTGTGTAATTCCAAATGTGAAGCAAGTCTCCGTATCTTATTGGTGAAACTGAATACTTGAAATTCAACAGAACCCCTGTTTTCTTGTTTTTCTTCTTTAACCATAAATCAAAAAATTTTTCTACCTCTTTTCTTTTTCATGTATTTTTCTGATCAGGAAAAATAAAAAATTATGTCAGTTATTTTGAAGTTATTCGAATCTCGTACACACAAAAATTTGCAATTATTCATCTACTGCTGGAATCTATAATTTGGATTTATTTTATCGATGCAAATTGGATTTGGATAGAAGGGTACATTCTTTTATTTTAGATAGAAGAAATGTTTCTTCTATCTAAAATAAAAGAATTTTGCTGATTTATTTATTGCTATATCCAATTTATAGAATTGATACACCATTTAATTGATATCATTTAGCAAAATGAAACACAGCATATGCATCCATCTTTCGGCTCGAGAATTTCACGGGAGAGAGATATAGTATAAGAAATAGGCTATTAAGTAACTCTAAATGAATTGTGGATACATCTGTATCCTTAACATACTGAAACGACTGCCATTATTCGTATCAAAGCAATAGCGATTCATAAAAGCTAAATCT